GACGACCCGACAGAGTACTATCCGGTTCTTTTAAGACCATACGACCGCGTGGTAGTTTATACCGATACCGAGGACGATCCGGAACCCGATACTAATCTTAGGACCGATATTAATCCTGACCCAGAAGACCAACTCGCCAACGAGATGGCGATACCACAGTACACAAAAGAAACGGATGTTTATAGGGACCTAATCATGGGATCCACGCTCGCTCAAAGACGTAAAGCAGCTATTTTTAGTCCGTATCAAACAAGCGTCCGGTCTCCACTTTTTTTGGACAGAACAGAAAGAACGCTTTTTCCTTCTTTTGGTATCTCCAATATCATCTCCAATATCAAAAGAGCGAAAAACGTTTTTAGTTTTTGGGTGGGGAAAGGTCCCAAATTCGAAGTCTCAACTTCGGATTCTAAGATAAAAAAAGATAAAGAACCGACAGAAACGCGATATCTTTCGAGAAAAGAGGAGGAAATTGAAGCGAGAGAAGAGGAGGAAATTCCAAAATTAAGTGAAATTGAAGCATCAGAAGAAGCCATAGAACGTGTACAAGAGCTGTATGCAGAAATTATACAAACAGGAGCTTGGGAGGTTGTCCTGGCGCTGCAAGGATCAAGAGGTCTCGCCTTACTAGCCCAATCGTTTTTTAGAAAAAACATCCTATTGCCTTCAATGGTAATAGCGAAAAACCTCGTCCGTATGTTATTCCTTCTAACTCCCGAATGGTCCGCGGATTGGAGGGATTGGGAGAGAGAAATGCATATCAAATGCACTTATGCGGGCGCTGAAATATCAGACACAGAATTTCCGAACGACTGGTTAATGAAGGGTATTCAGATAAAGGTCCTATTCCCTTTCTATCCGAAACTTTGGCGCAGATCTGAGCTACGATCCCGTCATAGAGATCCAATGAAAGAGAAAAAAAGAAATGCAGATTGGGAAAATAAAAGAAAAAAAAGGAAACTGAAATACAACCGTTCTTTTTATTTAACAGCGTTGGGAGGGGCAGTGACAAGACCTTTGGGTCGTTCTGTAAAAATACCTTGTTTTTTTACACCCATTTGGAAAGAACTCAAAAGAAGAATCAGAAAAGATAAAAAGAAACCTTTTTCGGTTCTAATAAGAAGTCCAATAAGAGCTTTAATAAAAAGGTTTCCATTTCTACGGACAATACTAGGGATCTTAAAAGATAAAACGAGTCAAAAAACATTTATTAGAAAAAAAAAAATAAAAGAATTTGAAAAAAAAAATCCACCAAATAGAGAAATAAAAAAGAGAGTATCTCATTCACAAATTCAAATGAGGAAGATGTACATTAAGAGAAGGAGAATCGGGGGCGAAATAAAAAAATTGCAAGAAGAACTACTAGACCTCCTTCCAACTCCAGATGGAAATATTAGTGAGACGGGTCTTGATGCTGAAAAATTGGAAATATGGCTATCTATTTGGGAGATATTAAGCGGAATAGGTGCCCGATTAAAACATAAATTGCGCCTTATCATAAAATATTTATTCATTGAAAGAATATACATGGATATTTTTCTATGTACCATTAATATTTCCAGAATTCATGCACAACTTTTATTTGAATCAAAAATAATCAAATACATTGAGAATATTCAAAAAAGAATTGAAGAAAAAAAAAAAAGAAAAGCCACAATTGACTTTTTTTCGGATTTCAAAAAATCGCATTCTAATATTAGTAATGAGAAATCACAGACTTCTCGGTATTTATCTTCCTTGTCCCAAGTGCATGTATTTTACAATTTATCGCAAACACAAGCGATTGATATTAATAAGTATCGCTCGATGTCTGTACTTCAAGATCGCGGAGCACATCTTTTTCTTAGGGATAGAATAAAAGACCATTTGCGGACACTAGAAATGTTGGATGTCAAATCAAGTCCTATCTCTTTTAAGGCTTTTTTGAAGGCTTTTAAGGATAGAATAAAAGACTTTTTGCGGACACTAGGAATATTGGGTGCCAAATCAAGTCCTAAAAGACTTACGAATTTTGATAAATGGAAAAACTGGTTAATAAGGGGTCATTATCAATACAATTTATCTCAGACTAGATGGTCTAGGTTAGTATCGCAAAAAGGGCGAAATGAGGTCAGTAAACGTCGTACGAGTCAAAATAAAAAATCAAAAAAAGATTCATACAAAAAAGGCCAACCCATTCATCGCGAGAAACAAAAAAATTATGCAATGAATTCGCCAACAAAATTACAAAAAAACTACAGATATGATCTTTTATCACAGAAATATATTCATTGTGGGGACGAGAAAGAGCCATACTTATCTATTTCTGTTAAGAATTATACATCTCTTAGAGATAATCTATCTTTTAGTGATTATCGATGTTTTAATTATTTTCTAGAAAAAAAAACGAGGGATTTTATAAGAGAAAATATTAGTGGTTTTCTAAATGAAAAACTAAAAGAAAAAATTCATGATCCTCATCTTATAGGTACTACAGTATACATTATAGGAGAAAATGTAGGAGAAAATGTAGGAGAAAATGTAAGTATTGTAGAAAAATATATAAATGATTTTATAGAAAAAAAAATGAATGATTTTATAGACGAAAATCTTAGTAGTTTTCTACAAGAAAAAATTAGTGATCTTCTAAAAGAAAATATTAGTGATCGTGATCTTCTAGAAAAAAAAATTAGAGATTTCATAGAAATAGAAGAAGAAGAAATAGAAGAAGGGTCTATTATGAATGGGGATGGGGATACTTGGGGTAGAAAATATTTTGAGTGGGAAATTGTTCATAATTTTACTAGTATTAAGACCCAGACCGAAGAAGCGGGTCAAAAAGCGACAATGCTTCCCTTAGCGGAAACCCCATCGGAACCCCCATTGGAAAAATTGTTGGAAAAAGCGAAAAAGAAAATAAAAACGAAAACGAAAATGGATTTTCAGGTCTATTGGTTCTTACCAGAATTAGCGCAACCTTATGTTGAAACTAGGTATAATGATGCATATGAGCCGTGGATCATACCAAATAAATCAATTGTTTTCGATTATGAAGTCCTTAACGAAGAACAACAAGAGTCTATTCATAAAGAACAACAAGAGTCTATTCGTAAAAAAGAAAGGGAAAAAAAAGAAAGGGAAAAAAAAAAAGAAAGGGAAAAAAAAAGGGAAAAAGAAAGGAAAAAAAAATACATAAGAGAATTCGTTAAAAAATACAGTAGAAAACTAAAACAATACAGATTCAGGAGTAAAATTCTTCGAGCACGAATAAAATCATTCCTGAAAAAACATTTGCTTTATCAAATATACTTGACTCCACAAATAGATATATGGGGTATCAGGGAAGTTTGTTTCATGCTTAGGATGAATGTGGATTCAGCGAAAAAAGCAGACGAATTTGCTGTATACGCTCTACGCCTAAATGACGCTTTTTGGGTTCTAGCGAGGAAGGTGGAGTATTCGACGAGTCGTTTTCAAGTTGCTCGAGAATGCCTAAAAGCAGGAATCCTTTTTGTCGATCCGATTCGTTTGTTTAGAAAATTGGATGGACCATCAATTATGTATCAAACAATAAGTATTTCCTTGGTCCATAAGAATCAGCACCAAACTAATCAAAGATGCCGAGAAAAGAAATATGAGTTGCTTGTTCCTGACAATATTCCATCTACTAGACGTCGGAGAGAATTTAGAATTCGAGTTTGTCTTGATTCTGTAATTTGGATACCTGGGGAAAGCGATCCAGTATTGGTCGACGAGTCCAACACAAGGAACTGTGTGTATTTTTTGGATGAGGACAAGCATATTGATACGGATAGAAAAAATTTGATCCGATTCAAATTGTTTCTTTGGCCCAATTATCGATTAGAAGATTTAGCTTGTATGAATCGCTACTGGTTTGATATCGATAATGGAAGTCGTTTCAGTATGTCAAGGATACATATGTATCCACGATTCAGAATTAGTTGATGGTACGTTTGCTATATATCTATATTACGTGTCATATCCAGCAGATAAAGGCATACATATGTACACAGGTTATGTTACATTCTGATACACGATACTGATTCAATGATGTATCATAGCAATTGGATCTAGGAATGAATCGGAAGAATTTTCTTAAGTCCAAATCATTACCTTTTGTGAGCTTGTGAGCATAGAAATATACCATCTCTTTCTATCGAATCCAATGTAGAAATACAATTTTGAATTGGATTCGATAGACAAAAGTAGTCTATGACTAAATCCAGATTATTTTATTGTGCGTACCAGACCTAAACGAGCGGCATTATTATTATTTCTGATCAGTAATATCAGAAAAGAAAGAAAAAAGAGAAAGAAATTTTTATGATAAAAAACTCATTAATCTCGGTTATTCCGCAAGAAGAAAAAAACAAAGGATCTGTTGAATTTCAAATATTCAGTTTCACCAATAAGATACGGAGACTTACTTCCCATTTGGAATTGCACAGAAGAGACTATTCATCTCAGAGAGGTCTGCGGAAAATTCTTGGAAAACGTCAACGACTACTGGCTTATTTGTCAAAGAAAAATAGAGTACGTTATAAAGAATTAATTGGTCAGTTGGATATTCGGGAACCAAAAATTCGTTAATTAGAAGATTCGTTTGAATTATTTGGTTTATTGGATCTTGAATTTTGATGAACCTAGTTTCCAGCAATTCATGAAATAATGAATCAGGGGAAGAAAACATATGACTGTACCGGAAACAAGAAAAGACTTCATGATAGTCAATATGGGTCCGCACCACCCATCAATGCATGGTGTTCTTCGACTCATCGTTACTCTAGATGGTGAAGATGTTATTGACTGTGAACCCGTATTGGGTTATTTACATAGGGGGATGGAAAAAATTGCGGAAAACCGAACAATTATACAGTATCTACCTTATGTAACACGTTGGGATTATTTAGCTACTATGTTCACAGAGGCAATAACGGTAAATGCACCAGAACAATTGGGAAATATTCAAGTACCTAAAAGAGCCAGCTATATCAGAGTCATTATGCTGGAGTTGAGTCGTATAGCTTCTCATTTATTATGGCTTGGGCCTTTTATGGCAGATATCGGTGCACAGACCCCTTTCTTCTATATTTTCAGAGAGAGGGAATTGCTATATGATCTATTCGAAGCTGCCACAGGTATGCGAATGATGCATAATTATTTCCGTATCGGGGGAGTAGCTGCTGATCTACCTCATGGCTGGATAGATAAATGTTTGGATTTCTGCGATTATTCTTTAACAGGGGTTGTTGAATATCAAAAACTTATTACACGGAATCCCATTTTTTTGGAACGAGTTGAAGGGGTGGGCATTATTGGTGGAGAAGAAGCCATAAATTGGGGTTTATCAGGACCAATGCTACGAGCTTCCGGAATCCAATGGGATCTTCGTAAGGTTGATCGTTATGAGTGTTACGATGAATTCGATTGGGGAGTCCAATGGCAAAAAGAAGGAGACTCATTAGCTCGTTATTTAGTACGAATCAGTGAAATGGCGGAATCCATAAAAATTATTCAACAGGCTCTGGAAGGAATTCCGGGCGGGCCCTATGAGAATTTAGAAGTACGGCGCTTTGATAAAGCAAGGGATTTCGAATGGAATGATTTTCAATATCGATTCATTAGTAAAAAGCCTTCTCCCACTTTTGAATTGTCGAAACAAGAACTTTATGTGAGAGTCGAGGCCCCAAAAGGAGAATTGGGAATTTTTCTGATCGGAGATAATAGTGGGTTTCCCTGGAGATGGAAAATTCGTCCACCCGGTTTCATCAATTTGCAAATTCTTCCTCAGCTAGTTAAAAGAATGAAATTGGCTGATATCATGACGATACTAGGTAGTATAGATATCATTATGGGAGAAGTTGATCGTTGAAATGATAATTGATACGACAGAAATACAAGCTATCAATTCTTTTTCCAGATCGGAATCCTTAAAAGAGGTGTATGGCCTCGTATGGTTGCTTGTCCCTATTTTTACTCCTATAGTGGGAATCACAATAGGTGTACTCGTGATTGTGTGGTTAGAAAGAGAAATATCCGCAGGGATACAACAACGTATTGGTCCTGAATATGCTGGTCCTTTGGGAATTCTTCAAGCTCCGGCGGATGGGATCAAACTACTTTTCAAAGAAGATCTTCTACCATCTAGAGGAGATGTTCGGTTATTCAGTATCGGACCATCTATAGCAGTCATATCCATTCTACTAAGTTATTCAGCAATTCCCTTTGGCTATCGTTTTGTTCTAGCCGATCTCAGTATAGGTGTTTTTTTATGGATCGCTATTTCAAGTATTGCTCCTATTGGACTTCTTATGTCAGGATATGGATCGAACAATAAATATTCCTTTTCGGGTGGTCTACGAGCCGCTGCTCAATCCATTAGTTATGAAATACCGTTAACTCCATGTGTGTTATCAATATCTCTACGTGTGATTCGTTCGAACATGAACCTTTACCTCTTTCCTTTCTTTCTAGGAAAGGGGTTGAATGTATTGAATAGATATCTTTCTTTTTTTTTTTTATTCATCATTCGGGTCAATGAATTAAACCAGATAGTTATATGAGTGAAACAAAACAGCTTATAAATTTGCAGTCAAAAGATTGATTCTCATTCCCTATGTACGAGAGTAAGGTGAAAGCAAACATAAGCAGTGGAAACTGTTTATCCCAAGATTGGTTGATTAGTCACCATGACTTGAAGCGGATGCAAAAGATCAACTGTATAGAGTTTCTACAATTGTATTGTATGTATTACCATACCGGGGATCAATCAAAAATGAGTGGACGGTTAGGAACACCAAGGTACACAAAGGATTAATAATGGAGATAATGTAAGGTATCCAAAAGGATATTTTGCCATAAAAGGAACCATAATGAGGACTTTAAGTTGGTAGAAACGATCAAGCAGTACTTCCTCACGATTCTGATCCAGAGTATGCTCTTATCCACCGATTAAAGAAATGACTATCGGGAACGAAATAATCCTTTCCTTTTTTAGTTTAGAATCCCCTCTTTTTCTTTTTAGTGAGAAAGAAGAACAGGAACGGAAGAAATAAAATACAATAGGAAACCCCGAATACTATACTAAGATGTCTTTGTTTATCTCCTCCAACCCATCCATATTCATACAGATGGAATTCCTATCATGATACACTGAACTAGTGTATGTAGTGTCTAATTCTTTTTCGTAATCGAAAGATATGGGTCGTCTGTTGATACAACGAGTACGAGTATTTTATTGAAAGATTAAGCTATTACTAAACAAAAATCAATTAGAATTTGAAAATAAAGGATGAGATCAATTCAGAAGCGCTTTTTATTTGTTATTAGAGCAGACAGAATTTCTTTGGTCGAATTCAGAACTCTCCGATGCATCTTTACTCTACCCACCCTACAAACATGCCAAAGTAATAAGGAACCAAAACAGTCTTTTGATTTATTTGTGGCCGTTGAGGAGCCGTATGAAGCTGAGGTTTCATGTACGGTTCTGGAATAGCGATGGGAACGGTGATGTTATCATCGACTATGATTATCTAACAGTTCAAGTACAGTTGATATAGTTGAGGCACAGTCAAAATATGGGTTTTGGGGATGGAATCTGTGGCGTCAACCTATAGGGTTTTTAGTTTTTCTAATTTCTTCCCTAGCGGAATGTGAGAGATTACCCTTTGATTTACCAGAAGCAGAAGAGGAATTAGTAGCGGGTTATCAAACTGAATATTCAGGTATCAAATCTGGTTTATTTTACGTTGCTTCTTACCTAAATCTACTAGTTTCTTCATTATTTGTAACAGTTCTTTACTTGGGCGGGTGGGATCCATATATTCCGTACATATTCATTCCTGAACTTTTCGGAATAAATAAAACGGGTGGAGTCTTTGGAACAACAATTGGTATCCTTATTACATTAGCTAAAGCTTATTTGTTCCTGTTCATTTCTATCACAACAAGATGGACTTTACCTAGGATGAGAATGGACCAACTATTAAATCTTGGATGGAAATTTCTTTTACCCGTTTCTCTAGGTAATCTATTATTGACAACTTCTTCCCAACTCCTTTCACTGTAACAGAATACATATTCGAAATTCATAACCTCTCTCAAGCAAGAGAAAGAAACCTCAATTTATTCATAGATATCCGCTATATGTTCCCTATAGTGACTAGATTCATGAATTACGGTCAACAAACAATACGAGCTGCGAGGTACATTGGTCAAAGTTTCATGATTACCTTATCTCACGCGAATCGTTTACCTGTAACTATTCAATATCCTTATGAAAAATCGATCGTATCAGAACGTTTCCGCGGTCGAATCCACTTTGAATTTGATAAATGCATTGCTTGTGAAGTATGCGTTCGTGTATGTCCCGTGGATCTACCCGTTGTTGATTGGAGATTGGAAACAGATATTAGAAAGAAACGACTGCTTAATTATAGTATTGATTTTGGAATCTGTATATTTTGTGGTAACTGCGTCGAGTATTGTCCAACAAACTGTTTATCTATGACTGAAGAATATGAACTTTCTACTTATGATCGTCACGAATTGAATTATAATCAAATTGCTTTGGGTCGGTTACCAGTGTCAGTAATTGGAGATTACACAATTCGACCAATTATGAATTCGACTCAAATAAAAATAGCCATGGATAACCCCCTTGATTCAAGAACGATTACTAAGATTCAGTTTTGATCTAAAGGAGCGTAGTTTCTTTCTTTTTGGTTGGTTAGTAACTACAAAACATAACCGTTGATTGTTGAGAATCACGGCTTGATTTGGATTTAGAATAGATTCATATATCCGTAATGATTTCGAAATATACAATTCCAACTGCTCTTTCGGATACAGAAGAAGGATTGGCCCAATAACTGTATCTACATCAATCCACACCACGTTGGGATTCAATTCAATTAGGAACGTATCCTTTACAAAAAAAAGAAAGATAGGGTAACCTCCTTTTTCCTGGCCCGGTCAGTAGTCAGTAAGGTCATGAAATATTTCAACTTATTTATCTCTTATTTTTATTTTACACATAATGGATTTACCTGGACCAATACATGATATTCTTTTAGTGTTTCTGGGATCGGGTCTTATATTAGGAGGCCTAGGAGTGGTATTACTTACCAATCCAATTTATTCTGCCTTTTCATTGGGATTGGTTCTTGTTTGTATATCTTTATTCCATATTCCATCTAACTCCTATTTTGTAGCTGCTGCACAGCTCCTTATTTACGTAGGAGCCATAAATGTCTTAATCGTATTTGCTGTGATGTTCATGAATGGTTCAGAATATTACAAGGATTTATATCTTTTGACAGTTGGAGATGGAGTCACTTTACTGGTTTGTACAAGTATTCTTTTTTCACTAATTACTACTATTTCAAATACGTCATGGTACGGGATTATTTGGACTACAAGATCAAACCAGATTATAGAGCAGGACCTGACAAGTAGCGTTCAACAAATTGGAATTCATTTATCAACAGATTTTTATCTTCCCTTTGAACTCATTTCTATAATTCTTTTAGTTGCCTTGATAGGCGCAATTGCTATGGCTCGTCAGTAATAAATACTTAGAATTAGAAATAAAAAATCAAAAATAAGGCCTTATTTTGTTCTGTGTTATGATTATCATATCACATAAATTTTCCTTCAGTTCTATTTTTCTATTTTACTGTTATCTATAAAATTGAAGGGGTTTGAGTTTTAGTTCGATCTATTACTGATACCTTCCTTTGTTTCGTACTTGTTAGATTCTAGTCAATCAAATCGGTGAAATTTTACTCTTGTTCATATTGAAATCAATCTCGATTGATGAGGAGTTGGTCAATGATGACTGAGCATGTACTTATTTTGAGTGCCTATTTATTTTCTATCGGTATTTATGGATTGATCACAAGCCGAAACATGGTTAGAGCACTTATGTGTCTTGAGCTTATACTGAATGCGGTTAATATAAATCTAGTAACATTTTCGAATTTATTTGATAGTCGTCAATTAAAAGGAGACATTTTCTCGATCTTTATTATAGCTATTGCAGCCGCTGAAGCAGCTATTGGACCAGCTATTGTTTCGTCGACCTATCGTAACAGAAAATCAACTCGTATCAATCAATCGAATTTGTTGAATAAATAGTCGTTATGATATAAATAAAGACAGATAGAATATTTACCAATTCAAATTAGTGTGTTATGGATAACTCGTATGACCATGTTTGCTGAAACGTAAGATATCAAAATATCTTGGCTTGGCTCTCTTTCATGAACAGATCCAGAAGTAGATTGATTATCAAAAAAATTCTGGTAAACCACTGATTCGTCTGGTGTTTGCAATATATGATTCAGTTACTACTGATTTGACCAGATCGAAAATTGATAACGTTCAAAAAATGGATAAATCCAATGTCACATTCAGTAAAGATTTATGATACATGTATAGGGTGTACTCAATGTGTACGAGCTTGTCCCACAGATGTATTGGAAATGATACCTTGGGACGGATGCAAAGCTAAGCAAATTGCTTCTGCTCCAAGAACGGAGGACTGTGTAGGTTGTAAGAGATGTGAATCCGCTTGTCCAACGGATTTCTTGAGTGTCCGGGTTTATTTATGGCATGAGACAACTCGCAGCATGGGTCTAGCTTATTGATACGTTTCATACAATTCCACTTGAATCCGTTTGATTCCTTTTTACCGACAAAAACCCGCACTCGAGAAAATTGATTTTCTCGAGTGCGGGTTTTTCTGGTCAAAGTCTATCTTGTCTTTATCACGAGTTATTTTCCTTGGTTAACAATAATTGTCGTTTTTCCAATATCCGCGGGTTTATCAATTTTCTTTCTCCCTCATAGAGGAAATAGGGCGGTTCGGTGGTATACTATTTGTATCTCCATGTTAGAACTCCTTCTAACAACCTATGCATTCTGTTATCATTTTCAATTGGACGATCCATTAATCCAATTGAAGGAGGATTATAAATGGATAAATATTTTTGATTTTCACTGGAGACTAGGAATCGATGGACTTTCCATAGGACCCATTTTACTGACGGGATTCATCACTACTTTAGCTACTTTAGCGGCCCGGCCAGTTACTCGAGATTCGCGATTGTTCTATTTCCTAATGTTAGGAATGTACAGCGGTCAAATAGGATTATTTTCTTCTCGAGACCTTTTACTTTTTTTCATCATGTGGGAGTTGGAATTAATTCCTGTTTACCTACTTTTATCCATGTGGGGGGGTAAGAAACGTCTGTACTCAGCTACAAAGTTTATTTTGTACACTGCAGGGGGTTCAATTTTTCTCTTAATGGGAGTTCTAGGTATGGGTTTATATGGTTCCAATGAACCAACATTAAATTTTGAAACATCAGCTAATCAATCATATCCCTTGGAATTGGAAATAATATTCTATTTTGGTTTCTTTATTGCTTATGCTGTCAAATCGCCGATTCTACCCTTACATACATGGTTACCAGATACCCATGGAGAAGCACATTACAGTACATGTATGCTTCTAGCCGGAATCTTATTAAAAATGGGAGCATATGGGTTAATTCGGATCAATATGGAATTATTACCCCATGCCCATTCTATATTTTCTCCTTGGTTGATAATAGTAGGAACGATTCAAATAATCTATGCAGCTTCAACTTCTCCAGGTCAACGCAATTTAAAAAAGAGAACAGCCTATTCCTCGGTATCTCATATGGGTTTCACAATTATAGGAATTGGTTCCATAACCGATATGGGTCTCAATGGAGCTATTTTACAAATAATTTCTCATGGATTTATTGGCGCTGCACTTTTTTTCTTGGCAGGAACGACGTACGATAGAATACGTCTTGTTTATCTCGACGAAATGGGAGGAATAGCCATCCCAATGCCAAAAATATTTACCATGTTCAGTAGCTTCTCGATGGCTTCTCTTGCGTTGCCAGGAATGAGTGGTTTTGTTGCAGAATTGGTAGTCTTTTTTGGAATAATTACTAGTCCGAAATATCTTTTAATGCCAAAAGTACTAATTACTTTTGTAATGGCAATTGGAATGATATTAACTCCTATTTATTCATTATCTATGTCACGTCAGATATTCTATGGATACAAGCTGTTTCATGTTCCAAATTCTTCTTTTTTGGATTCTGGACCACGCGAACTATTTGTTTCGATCTGTATCTTTCTACCCGTAATAGGTATCGGTATTTATCCCGATTTCCTTCTCTCACTATCAGTTGACAAGGCAGAAACTATTCTATCTAATTACTTTTATAAATAGTTTTCATCTATAAATAGTTTTCATCAATAAGACGTCAAATAATCCTGTGATTTAAAAGATCGTTCACTGTACAATGAAAAAACAAAAGAAAAAATGAAGTGAATCGGAATTGGAATCAGATACATCTCGAGTTTTTGAGAACCATTTACATTTTAAATCACTACTAAATGGTCCTCAAAAACTCGCACAAACTTTCGTTATATGGATTGATATTTCTATGTATTTAGTCCATTTCTTCAATTAGATGTTAATGCGAATGAACCATAACTATGTAGTCCTATTCCTAATAGATTGACCCCAAAATAGCATATCCAAATTATAAGAAATCCCGCAGAAGCCACAATTGCCGAATTCGCGCCTTGCAAATTCCGATTTGTTCTAATATGTAAATAAATCGCGAATATGGTCCAAGTAATAAACGCCCAAGTTTCCTTGGGGTCCCAATTCCAATAAGACCCCCATGCCTCATTAGCCCATACCGCTCCCGAAAGAATGCCTATAGTTAAAAAGGTAAACCCTAGACTAATGACACGATAACTCCAACGATCCAATCGCTGAGTCAATTGATACCTGTGATAATTTCTAAATGAAAGAAAAGAAGTGCTTTGTAAAAGACTTCTTTTTTCATTCAAGTAGTGGATCTCCCCAAAGTAAAATGACCCAATTAATAAATTATTGCTTTTGCCGACAATGCCTATGTTTTTTCGAAATGTAATGAATAAAAGAGCTACTGATAATAACGATCCGCATAAAAGAGCTGCATAGCTCAATACCATCATACTTACGTGCATCATTAACCACTGGGATTGTAGGGCGGGGACTAATATTGCAGATTGATGTATTTGAGTTGAAAGACCCGAAGTCGCAAAGCCTTGGGTAAAAATAGCGCTTGGCGCGATTATTGTGCTTAAATCATTTTTCTTTTTGTGGTTCCCTATTTTAGGAACCATATGAATAATAGAGAAACTCCATGAAAGGAACATTAATGATTCATATAAATCACTTAACGGAAAATGTCTCGAATAAATCCAACGAGTAACTAATAATCCTGTTATACAGAAGAAGGTGGCTATCATGCCTTTTTCTGACGAATCATATAGTCCTACAATTTCATGGACTAAGAAAGTCATCAAATGAATCGTAATAACAATTGAAATGATCGAAAAAGAGATATGAGTTAATATATGTTCTAGGGTCGTAAATATCATAAAAAATCATTAAAATTAATAAAAAAGGGTCCCCAATTACAAAATTGTAGTTCCAAATTCAATTTAATATAGGATTTATAGTGCCCCCTTTTAGAGATGCCGCCACTCGGATTCGAACCGAGATGCTTTAGCACTGCTTCCTAAGAGCAGCGTGTCTACCGATTTCACCATAGCGGCTTGATTGAAGTCATCATAGTCCATATGATGTTCAATCGTCAAGATTGAAGGATTCAATGCAATATGTTTTAGGAAACGTTAGAATCGACGAATAAAGACTTGTTCAAATGAACATTTGAACGTTCAATAATATTATTGCGATGTGCTGTCATTTTTAACAACGGGTTTTCGCGTAGTATAAGTTCTCTCGGAACAGTTGGAAATAGAGGGTTATGTCCTCAGTTGAGGTCTAGAACTAAGAAATTACCCCTTATCCTTTTTGATAATTCATTTTTCAATGAACAAAAGAAAAAAAATAGGCTTTTTTTTTATGTATCACAATTGGATAACTACATCCAAGGGCTTTCTGGAAATATTTATTTAGTTTGGTATTCAAACTGTATTAATGGTTGGGATCCTGATTTGATTGTATACACAATTCGTCGTGTAAAGATTTACCAAACCGATTAGGTATTGGGCTGCATATAAAATAAAAGAGTTTCAATCTCTATCAGAATTTTATCATATGGTATGTACTTTACTTATAATTTAAATAAAGTCTATTAGAAAGAAAATCCATATCCAAAATAGATCCTACGTTTGGACCCTAGAATTGATCAATCTATATATCCGAATCTATTTTGGATTGCGGAAGATTGACTTCTTCTTCGTACATAAATATCGATCTAAAGGGGATCCGGAAAGTTACAAAGCACAAAGTCTTAAAATATTTTAATCCATTACTTTCATAGTTTCAAGGATTCATTAATTTTTACTACAGATTTTATACCCGCCTACGGAAAAAAAAATTTTCATAAAGGGAGCGTCGTTCATACTTGTTTCAAATTTTCCAAAAATAGTAATGACGTATAACTATTCGGGATACATAAGAAAATTCACCTTTCACAATAAAATAAATCAAAAAAATTGATTGTGAAAAGTGAATTGATGGGGAAAATAACAATCCCCATCTCTCCTATTAAAAAAATGGACTTTAATGATTAATGAAAAGTCAAATCTTTTATTTGATTTTGGTTTTTTCAAAAAAAAAAACCAAAATCAAAAATAAAAGGGTTGAACATACAATACACACATACAAATAAAACCGAATCTCTATTAGAGGATTCTAATCGACGATTGACGATTCAAAAAATCAAAATTGAAAATTATTTTTCAAATAAAGTTTTCGTTTTCGGACAAAAAAAACTTTTTAATTAAATAATAATTAATAATGAATTCAAATAGTTTTAAATTAAATAATAAAGAAAAAAGAAAAAACCTAATACACAAGATAAAAATATGAAAAGATAAGAAGAGATGCGTCCACCCCCTACATATTTAATACCTTCTCCTACAAAGAAAGTTGTAACACCGACACTATTTGTAATTCCGTCAATTATACGTTTATCAAAAAAATTAGTTAGTAAGGCTAACCTTCTTATACCCTTAATAAAGAATGTTGCATAAAAAATATCTATGTAACCACGATTGTATGACCAACTGTATATTCCATATTTTATTCGGTCCGAGAAAATTCTCTTAGGACTCATTTTCACAAATGAATTAATTAAGTCTAGATTTTGAAAAGATGAATAAACGGGTCGATAGAAAAGAGACGCTATGAATATTCCGAAACAAGCTATACTAACTGAAAAAATTGAATTTATTAGAAATTCATACCAATCCACAGAAAAGTTCAAATCTTTTTGTAAAAAGGTTATCTGTGGGATTAACCATTTCGATAATATATCAAAACCCGTTCCTAATCTTTCGAATGGAATTCCTATGGACCCTACGAACAAAGTGAATAGGAACAATATAAGTAGGGGCAATAGCATTGTATTGTCTGACTCGTGGGGATATATGGAAGTGTCTTTATTGTCAGAGTAAGTACTAAAAAATCGCATCGGGTTTCGTACATTCCCATCCATTTGATAGACCTTATTGGAAAAAAAGGAAAGCCTTTCTTTATTATTATTATCATCAATTACTAAGAAAGGTAAATTTTTGTTACTCAGCCGCATCCCCTCATTCCCCCATATAGGTATTGATGAATATAAGGAACTGTTTTTAGTGCCGCTATAGTTCTGAAACTGAACACGTAAATGTCCCTCAAAGGTAAGTAAATAAATCCGAAACATATAAAATGCAGTTAATCCTGCTGCTGAACAAGCTATTATCGCGAACATGGGTGAATACAACCAACTATCATTAAGGATTTCGTCTTTAGACCAAAAACAAGCAAGAGGTGGAATACCACAAAGAGAAAGCGTACCTACGTAAAAAGTAGTTTTTGTAATTGGGACATATTTCGTTAAACCGCCCATAAGAACCATGTTCTGACTTTTATCTGGAGAATAACCAACAATGGATTCCATTGAATGAATAACAGATCCGGATCCTAAAAACAATAATGCTTTCGAATAGGCATGAGTTATCAAATGGAATAAAGCAGCTCGAAAAGAACCTATACCTGGAGCTAACATAATATAACCCAATTGAGACATTGTAGAATAGGCTAGACCCCTTTTAATGTCTCTTTGAGCAAGAGACAAAGTAGCCCCCAAAAGTACCGTTATTATACCTACTAAAGAAATAAGCCACATTATGTGAGGTATGACTCTGAAAAGAGGAAAAAGCCGAGCAACGAGAAAAATTCCCGCTGCTACCATAGTGGCAGCGTGTATAAGAGCCGAAATAGGAGTGGGCCCCTCCATGGCATCAGGCAACCATACATGAAGGGGAAACTGTGCAGATTTCGCAATTGCACCGACGAATAATAGGAAGGCACACAGAGTAGCAAATAAACAATTCACCCCGTTATTAGAGATCAAATTGTTCAAGATTTCGAACAATTCCCGAAATTCAAAACTACCCGTTATCCAATAAAAACCTAAGATTCCTAACAATAAACCAAAATCCCCTACACGATTCGTTACAAACGCTTTTTGACAAGCATTTGCAGCAATTGGTCGTGTAAACCAAAAACCTATTAATAGGTACGAACACATTCCCACCAATTCCCAAAAAATATAAATTTGTACTAAATTGGTACTAGTTACTAATCCCAACATGGAAATAGTGAAAAAGCTCATAGAAGTAAAAAATCTCAAATACCCTTGGTCATGAGACATATAATTGTCACTATAAAAAAGAACTGCGATTCCAACAGTAGTAATTAGTATTGACATAATAGAACTAAGCGGATCGATTAAGTGGCCGAACTCGAAAGAAAAATCATTATTGATGGTCCAAGAACATAGATACTGATAGACATAACTTCCATTTATTTGGTAAATAGAAAGATGGGCCGAAAAAACCATAACTATGCTTAACAACAAAACACTAGGAAAAGTCCACATACGACGAGCGTTTTTTGCTGCAGTCGGAATAAGCAGAAGACCCAACCCGATTGATATAGTAACTGGAAGTGGAACGAAAGGTATGATCCATGCATATTGATATGTATGTTCCATAAGATAAGAAAATAAAACTTTTTAACTCTTATTAATTGTTTCCGATTCCCCAGTTTCTTTCTCTTTCGGAAAAAGTAATAATCAAATGAATAAGAAAATAAAGATATAAAAGAACTCAAATAAATATAGATATTTCTTATATCTATATATATTTATTTCTTTTCCTTTTCAGACTCTATTACCTCTATTACCAATATTTAACACCAATATTTCAACCGATATTTAAAAACAAAGAAATTCGAATATTTACAATTGAATTGGTCAAATAATAAAGTCAATCTTGCTTCTATTTTTGTTCGTTTTTTTATTATTATTTTTTTTTTAGTTCTTTTTATTTTATTTATATTTTTATATTTTTAATTTATTTAATTTTAAGTAATTTTAATTAAAATATTAAGTAATTAAAAAAAGCAATTTAAGTAGTGTAATACATTATTAATATTAATGTATTATTAATGTAAAATAGGAACTAATATATAAATATCAAGTTGTTATATATTATATTTAGAATATTTAGAATATTCTATTTTAAACAAGAATATGTTAGGTTCATATATTCTATTTTAAACGAGAATATATTAGGTTCATATATTATATGAGATTATATGAATATATACAATATAAGTATATATATATAAGTATATATATTAAGTATATATATGTATATGACCAAAAATAACCATAAGCATAAGTAAAAAAGCATAAGTAAAAATATAAGTATAAAAATAAAAGTAATTAATAGAAAAATGAAGAAAAAGATAAAGAAATTAAAGAAAAAAGGGGTAAGGATTTTTCGATCATTTAAAGATTACGTCGATTGAATATTTTTATTTAGTATGAATTATTCTTTCCCGTGCATTACATTGCACGTATATGCAATGTAAAATCTAACAATCTAACAATATATATATGATATGACGTGGAACAAATAAAAAAAAAATAATAATAACATCGTTTCTTTCTCTCGGCTTTCTTCTATATTATTTTTCTTTATTTCTGCTGTACTGCTGTACTATAGATTGTAGACACGTATCCGCTTTTTTGTATGTCATTGGAGAAGAAAGTTTTCATTATGGAATGAATATAGATAATTAATGGCAAGAGTGATTCACTCAAAAAAAAATATATATGTCTTTCACATCCAACTATAAAAGTCCAAAATGGAAATGTCGGTTCCAAAGAAACGTACTTCTATATCAAAAAAGCATATTCGTAGAAATTTTTGGAAGAAAAAGGGATATTGGGCGGCGGTAAAAGCTTTATCTTTAGCAAAATCTATTTCTACCGGGTATTCAAAAAGTTTTTTTTGTCCGAAAACGAAAACTTTATTTGAAAAATAATTTTCAATTTTGATTTTTTGAATCGTCAATCGTCGATTAGAATCCTCTAATAGAGATTCGGTTTTATTTGTATGTGTGTATTGTATGTTCAACCCTTTTATTTTTGATTTTGGTTTTTTTTTTTGAAAAAACCAAAATCAAATAAAAGATTTGACTTTTCATTAATCATTAAAGTCCATTTTTTTAATAGGAGAGATGGGGATTGTTATTTTCCCCATCAATTCACTTTTCACAATCAATTTTTTTGATTTATTTTATTGTGAAAGGTGAATTTTCTTATGTATCCCGAATAGTTATACGTCATTACTATTTTTGGAAAATTTGAAACAAGTATGAACGACGCTCCCTTTATGAAAATTTTTTTTTCCGTAGGCGGGTATAAAATCTGTAGTAAAAATTAATGAATCCTTGAAACTATGAAAGTAATGGATTAAAATATTTTAAGACTTTGTGCTTTGTAACTTTCCGGATCCCCTTTAGATCGATATTTATGTACGAAGAAGAAGTCAATCTTCCGCAATCCAAAATAGATTCGGATATATAGATTGATCAATTCTAGGGTCCAAACGTAGGATCTATTTTGGATATGGATTTTCTTTCTAATAGACTTTATTTAAATTATAAGTAAAGTACATACCATATGATAAAATTCTGATAGAGATTGAAACTCTTTTATTTTATATGCAGCCCAATACCTAATCGGTTTGGTAAATCTTTACACGACGAATTGTGTATACAATCAAATCAGGATCCCAACCATTAATACAGTTTGAATACCAAACTAAATAAATATTTCCAGAAAGCCCTTGGATGTAGTTATCCAATTGTGATACATAAAAAAAAAGCCTATTTTTTTTCTTTTGTTCATTGAAAAATGAATTATCAAAAAGGATAAGGGGTAATTTCTTAGTTCTAGACCTCAACTGAGGACATAACCCTCTATTTCCAACTGTTCCGAGAGAACTTATACTACGCGAAAACCCGTTGTTAAAAATGACAGCACATCGCAATAATATTATTGAACGTTCAAATGTTCATTTGAACAAGTCTTTATTCGTCGATTCTAACGTTTCCTAAAACATATTGCATTGAATCCTTCAATCTTGACGATTGAACATCATATGGACTATGATGACTTCAATCAAGCCGCTATGGTGAAATCGGTAGACACGCTGCTCTTAGGAAGCAGTGCTAAAGCATCTCGGTTCGAATCCGAGTGGCGGCATCTCTAAAAGGGGGCACTATAAATCCTATATTAAATTGAATTTGGAACTACAATTTTGTAATTGGGGACCCTTTTTTATTAATTTTAATGATTTTTTATGATATTTACGACCCTAGAACATATATTAACTCATATCTCTTTTTCGATCATTTCAATTGTTATTACGATTCATTTGATGACTTTCTTAGTCCATGAAATTGTAGGACTATATGATTCGTCAGAAAAAGGCATGATAGCCACCTTCTTCTGTATAACAGGATTATTAGTTACTCGTTGGATTTATTCGAGACATTTTCCGTTAAGTGATTTATATGAATCATTAATGTTCCTTTCATGGAGTTTCTCTATTATTCATATGGTTCCTAAAATAGGGAACCACAAAAAGAAAAATGATTTAAGCACAATAATCGCGCCAAGCGCTATTTTTACCCAAGGCTTTGCGACTTCGGGTCTTTCAACTCAAATACATCAATCTGCAATATTAGTCCCCGCCCTACAATCCCAGTGGTTAATGATGCACGTAAGTATGATGGTATTGAGCTATGCAGCTCTTTTATGCGGATCGTTATTATCAGTAGCTCTTTTATTCATTACATTTCGAAAAAACATAGGCATTGTCGGCAAAAGCAATAATTTATTAATTGGGTCATTTTACTTTGGGGAGATCCACTACTTGAATGAAAAAAGAAGTCTTTTACAAAGCACTTCTTTTCTTTCATTTAGAAATTATCACAGGTATCAATTGACTCAGCGATTGGATCGTTGGAGTTATCGTGTCATTAGTCTAGGGTTTACCTTTTTAACTATAGGCATTCTTTCGGGAGCGGTATGGGCTAATGAGGCATGGGGGTCTTATTGGAATTGGGACCCCAAGGAAACTTGGGCGTTTATTACTTGGACCATATTCGCGATTTATTTACATATTAGAACAAATCGGAATTTGCAAGGCGCGAATTCGGCAATTGTGGCTTCTGCGGGATTTCTTATAATTTGGATATGCTATTTTGGGGTCAATCTATTAGGAATAGGACTACATAGTTATGGTTCATTCGCATTAACATCTAATTGAAGAAATGGACTAAATACATAGAAATATCAATCCATATAACGAAAGTTTGTGCGAGTTTTTGAGGACCATTTAGTAGTGATTTAAAATGTAAATGGTTCTCAAAAACTCGAGATGTATCTGATTCCAATTCCGATTCACTTCATTTTTTCTTTTGTTTTTTCATTGTACAGTGAACGATCTTTTAAATCACAGGATTATTTGACGTCTTATTGATGAAAACTATTTATAGATGAAAACTATTTATAAAAGTAATTAGATAGAATAGTTTCTGCCTTGTCAACTGATAGTGAGAGAAGGAAATCGGGATAAATACCGATACCTATTACGGGTAGAAAGATACAGATCGAAACAAATAGTTCGCGTGGTCCAGAATCCAAAAAAGAAGAATTTGGAACATGAAACAGCTTGTATCCATAGAATATCTGACGTGACATAGATAATGAATAAATAGGAGTTAATATCATTCCAATTGCCATTACAAAAGTAATTAGTACTTTTGGCATTAAAAGATATTTCGGACTAGTAATTATTCCAAAAAAGACTACCAATTCTGCAACAAAACCACTCATTCCTGGCAACGCAAGAGAAGCCATCGAGAAGCTACTGAACATGGTAAATATTTTTGGCATTGGGATGGCTATTCCTCCCATTTCGTCGAGATAAACAAGACGTATTCTATCGTACGTCGTTCCTGCCAAGAAAAAAAGTGCAGCGCCAATAAATCCATGAGAAATTATTTGTAAAATAGCTCCATTGAGACCCATATCGGTTATGGAACCAATTCCTATAATTGTGAAACCCATATGAGATACCGAGGAATAGGCTGTTCTCTTTTTTAAATTGCGTTGACCTGGAGAAGTTGAAGCTGCATAGATTATTTGAATCGTTCCTACTATTATCAACCAAGGAGAAAATATAGAATGGGCATGGGGTAATAATTCCATATTGATCCGAATTAACCCATATGCTCCCATTTTTAATAAGATTCCGGCTAGAAGCATACATGTACTGTAATGTGCTTCTCCATGGGTATCTGGTAACCATGTATGTAAGGGTAGAATCGGCGATTTGACAGCATAAGCAATAAAGAAACCAAAATAGAATATTATTTCCAATTCCAAGGGATATGATTGATTAGCTGATGTTTCAAAATTTAATGTTGGTTCATTGGAACCATATAAACCCATACCTAGAACTCCCATTAAGAGAAAAATTGAACCCCCTGCAGTGTACAAAATAAACTTTGTAGCTGAGTACAGACGTTTCTTACCCCCCCACATGGATAAAAGTAGGTAAACAGGAATTAATTCCAACTCCCACATGATGAAAAAAAGTAAAAGGTCTCGAGAAGAAAATAATCCTATTTGACCGCTGTACATTCCTAACATTAGGAAATAGAACAATCGCGAATCTCGAGTAACTGGCCGGGCCGCTAAAGTAGCTAAAGTAGTGATGAATCCCGTCAGTAAAATGGGTCCTATGGAAAGTCCATCGATTCCTAGTCTCCAGTGAAAATCAAAAATATTTATCCATTTATAATCCTCCTTCAATTGGATTAATGGATCGTCCAATTGAAAATGATAACAGAATGCATAGGTTGTTAGAAGGAGTTCTAACATGGAGATACAAATAGTATACCACCGAACCGCCCTATTTCCTCTATGAGGGAGAAAGAAAATTGATAAACCCGCGGATATTGGAAAAACGACAATTATTGTTAACCAAGGAAAATAACTCGTGATAAAGACAAGATAGACTTTGACCAGAAAAACCCGCACTCGAGAAAATCAATTTTCTCGAGTGCGGGTTTTTGTCGGTAAAAAGGAATCAAACGGATTCAAGTGGAATTGTATGAAACGTATCAATAAGCTAGACCCATGCTGCGAGTTGTCTCATGCCATAAATAAACCCGGACACTCAAGAAATCCGTTGGACAAGCGGATTCACATCTCTTACAACCTACACAGTCCTCCGTTCTTGGAGCAGAAGCAATTTGCTTAGCTTTGCATCCGTCCCAAGGTATCATTTCCAATACATCTGTGGGACAAGCTCGTACACATTGAGTACACCCTATACATGTATCATAAATCTTTACTGAATGTGACATTGGATTTATCCATTTTTTGAACGTTATCAATTTTCGATCTGGTCAAATCAGTAGTAACTGAATCATATATTGCAAACACCAGACGAATCAGTGGTTTACCAGAATTTTTTTGATAATCAATCTACTTCTGGATCTGTTCATGAAAGAGAGCCAAGCCAAGATATTTTGATATCTTACGTTTCAGCAAACATGGTCATACGAGTTATCCATAACACACTAATTTGAATTGGTAAATATTCTATCTGTCTTTATTTATATCATAACGACTATTTATTCAACAAATTCGATTGATTGATACGAGTTGATTTTCTGTTACGATAGGTCGACGAAACAATAGCTGGTCCAATAGCTGCTTCAGCGGCTGCAATAGCTATAATAAAGATCGAGAAAATGTCTCCTTTTAATTGACGACTATCAAATAAATTCGAAAATGTTACTAGATTTATATTAACCGCATTCAGTATAAGCTCAAGACACATAAGTGCTCTAACCATGTTTCGGCTTGTGATCAATCCATAAATACCGATAGAAAATAAATAGGCACTCAAAATAAGTACATGCTCAGTCATCATTGACCAACTCCTCATCAATCGAGATTGATTTCAATATGAACAAGAGTAAAATTTCACCGATTTGATTGACTAGAATCTAACAAGTACGAAACAAAGGAAGGTATCAGTAATAGATCGAACTAAAACTCAAACCCCTTCAATTTTATAGATAACAGTAAAATAGAAAAATAGAACTGAAGGAAAATTTATGTGATATGATAATCATAACACAGAACAAAATAAGGCCTTATTTTTGATTTTTTATTTCTAATTCTAAGTATTTATTACTGACGAGCCATAGCAATTGCGCCTATCAAGGCAACTAAAAGAATTATAGAAATGAGTTCAAAGGGAAGATAAAAATCTGTTGATAAATGAATTCCAATTTGTTGAACGCTACTTGTCAGGTCCTGCTCTATAATCTGGTTTGATCTTGTAGTCCAAATAATCCCGTACCATGACGTATTTGAAATAGTAGTAATTAGTGAAAAAAGAATACTTGTACAAACCAGTAAAGTGACTCCATCTCCAACTGTCAAAAGATATAAATCCTTGTAATATTCTGAACCATTCATGAACATCACAGCAAATACGATTAAGACATTTATGGCTCCTACGTAAATAAGGAGCTGTGCAGCAGCTACAAAATAGGAGTTAGATGGAATATGGAATAAAGATATACAAACAAGAACCAATCCCAATGAAAAGGCAGAATAAATTGGATTGGTAAGTAATACCACTCCTAGGCCTCCTAATATAAGACCCGATCCCAGAAACACTAAAAGAATATCATGTATTGGTCCAGGTAAATCCATTATGTGTAAAATAAAAATAAGAGATAAATAAGTTGAAATATTTCATGACCTTACTGACTACTGACCGGGCCAGGAAAAAGGAGGTTACCCTATCTTTCTTTTTTTTGTAAAGGATACGTTCCTAATTGAATTGAATCCCAACGTGGTGTGGATTGATGTAGATACAGTTATTGGGCCAATCCTTCTTCTGTATCCGAAAGAGCAGTTGGAATTGTATATTTCGAAATCATTACGGATATATGAATCTATTCTAAATCCAAATCAAGCCGTGATTCTCAACAATCAACGGTTATGTTTTGTAGTTACTAACCAACCAAAAAGAAAGAAACTACGCTCCTTTAGATCAAAACTGAATCTTAGTAATCGTTCTTGAATCAAGGGGGTTATCCATGGCTATTTTTATTTGAGTCGAATTCATAATTGGTCGAATTGTGTAATCTCCAATTACTGACACTGGTAACCGACCCAAAGCAATTTGATTATAATTCAATTCGTGACGATCATAAGTAGAAAGTTCATATTCTTCAGTCATAGATAAACAGTTTGTTGGACAATACTCGACGCAGTTACCACAAAATATACAGATTCCAAAATCAATACTATAATTAAGCAGTCGTTTCTTTCTAATATCTGTTTCCAATCTCCAATCAACAACGGGTAGATCCACGGGACATACACGAACGCATACTTCACAAGCAATGCATTTATCAAATTCAAAGTGGATTCGACCGCGGAAACGTTCTGATACGATCGATTTTTCATAAGGATATTGAATAGTTACAGGTAAACGATTCGCGTGAGATAAGGTAATCATGAAACTTTGACCAATGTACCTCGCAGCTCGTATTGTTTGTTGACCGTAATTCATGAATCTAGTCACTATAGGGAACATATAGCGGATATCTATGAATAAATTGAGGTTTCTTTCTCTTGCTTGAGAGAGGTTATGAATTTCGAATATGTATTCTGTTACAGTGAAAGGAGTTGGGAAGAAGTTGTCAATAATAGATTACCTAGAGAAACGGGTAAAAGAAATTTCCATCCAAGATTTAATAGTTGGTCCATTCTCATCCTAGGTAAAGTCCATCTTGTTGTGATAGAAATGAACAGGAACAAATAAGCTTTAGCTAATGTAATAAGGATACCAATTGTTGTTCCAAAGACTCCACCCGTTTTATTTATTCCGAAAAGTTCAGGAATGAATATGTACGGAATATATGGATCCCACCCGCCCAAGTAAAGAACTGTTACAAATAATGAAGAAACTAGTAGATTTAGGTAAGAAGCAACGTAAAATAAACCAGATTTGATACCTGAATATTCAGTTTGATAACCCGCTACTAATTCCTCTTCTGCTTCTGGTAAATCAAAGGGTAATCTCTCACATTCCGCTAGGGAAGAAATTAGAAAAACTAAAAACCCTATAGGTTGACGCCACAGATTCCATCCCCAAAACCCATATTTTGACTGTGCCTCAACTATATCAACTGTACTTGAACTGTTAGATAATCATAGTCGATGATAACATCACCGTTCCCATCGCTATTCCAGAACCGTACATGAAACCTCAGCTTCATACGGCTCCTCAACGGCCACAAATAAATCAAAAGACTGTTTTGGTTCCTTATTACTTTGGCATGTTTGTAGGGTGGGTAGAGTAAAGATGCATCGGAGAGTTCTGAATTCGACCAAAGAAATTCTGTCTGCTCTAATAACAAATAAAAAGCGCTTCTGAATTGATCTCATCCTTTATTTTCAAATTCTAATTGATTTTTGTTTAGTAATAGCTTAATCTTTCAATAAAATACTCGTACTCGTTGTATCAACAGACGACCCATATCTTTCGATTACGAAAAAGAATTAGACACTACATACACTAGTTCAGTGTATCATGATAGGAATTCCATCTGTATGAATATGGATGGGTTGGAGGAGATAAACAAAGACATCTTAGTATAGTATTCGGGGTTTCCTATTGTATTTTATTTCTTCCGTTCCTGTTCTTCTTTCTCACTAAAAAGAAAAAGAGGGGATTCTAAACTAAAAAAGGAAAGGATTATTTCGTTCCCGATAGTCATTTCTTTAATCGGTGGATAAGAGCATACTCTGGATCAGAATCGTGAGGAAGTACTGCTTGATCGTTTCTACCAACTTAAAGTCCTCATTATGGTTCCTTTTATGGCAAAATATCCTTTTGGATACCTTACATTATCTCCATTATTAATCCTTTGTGTACCTTGGTGTTCCTAACCGTCCACTCATTTTTGATTGATCCCCGGTATGGTAATACATACAATACAATTGTAGAAACTCTATACAGTTGATCTTTTGCATCCGCTTCAAGTCATGGTGACTAATCAACCAATCTTGGGATAAACAGTTTCCACTGCTTATGTTTGCTTTCACCTTACTCTCGTACATAGGGAATGAGAATCAATCTTTTGACTGCAAATTTATAAGCTGTTTTGTTTCACTCATATAACTATCTGGTTTAATTCATTGACCCGAATGATGAATAAAAAAAAAAAAGAAAGATATCTATTCAATACATTCAACCCCTTTCCTAGAAAGAAAGGAAAGAGGTAAAGGTTCATGTTCGAACGAATCACACGTAGAGATATTGATAACACACATGGAGTTAACGGTATTTCATAACTAATGGATTGAGCAGCGGCTCGTAGACCACCCGAAAAGGAATATTTATTGTTCGATCCATATCCTGACATAAGAAGTCCAATAGGAGCAATACTTGAAATAGCGATCCATAAAAAAACACCTATACTGAGATCGGCTAGAACAAAACGATAGCCAAAGGGAATTGCTGAATAACTTAGTAGAATGGATATGACTGCTATAGATGGTCCGATACTGAATAACCGAACATCTCCTCTAGATGGTAGAAGATCTTCTTTGAAAAGTAGTTTGATCCCATCCGCCGGAGCTTGAAGAATTCCCAAAGGACCAGCATATTCAGGACCAATACGTTGTTGTATCCCTGCGGATATTTCTCTTTCTAACCACACAATCACGAGTACACCTATTGTGATTCCCACTATAGGAGTAAAAATAGGGACAAGCAACCATACGAGGCCATACACCTCTTTTAAGGATTCCGATCTGGAAAAAGAATTGATAGCTTGTATTTCTGTCGTATCAATTATCATTTCAACGATCAACTTCTCCCATAATGATATCTATACTACCTAGTATCGTCATGATATCAGCCAATTTCATTCTTTTAACTAGCTGAGGAAGAATTTGCAAATTGATGAAACCGGGTGGACGAATTTTCCATCTCCAGGGAAACCCACTATTATCTCCGATCAGAAAAATTCCCAATTCTCCTTTTGGGGCCTCGACTCTCACATAAAGTTCTTGTTTCGACAATTCAAAAGTGGGAGAAGGCTTTTTACTAATGAATCGATATTGAAAATCATTCCATTCGAAATCCCTTGCTTTATCAAAGCGCCGTACTTCTAAATTCTCATAGGGCCCGCCCGGAATTCCTTCCAGAGCCTGTTGAATAATTTTTATGGATTCCGCCATTTCACTGATTCGTACTAAATAACGAGCTAATGAGTCTCCTTCTTTTTGCCATTGGACTCCCCAATCGAATTCATCGTAACACTCATAACGATCAACCTTACGAAGATCCCATTGGATTCCGGAAGCTCGTAGCATTGGTCCTGATAAACCCCAATTTATGGCTTCTTCTCCACCAATAATGCCCACCCCTTCAACTCGTTCCAAAAAAATGGGATTCCGTGTAATAAGTTTTTGATATTCAACAACCCCTGTTAAAGAATAATCGCAGAAATCCAAACATTTATCTATCCAGCCATGAGGTAGATCAGCAGCTACTCCCCCGATACGGAAATAATTATGCATCATTCGCATACCTGTGGCAGCTTCGAATAGATCATATAGCAATTCCCTCTCTCTGAAAATATAGAAGAAAGGGGTCTGTGCACCGATATCTGCCATAAAAGGCCCAAGCCATAATAAATGAGAAGCTATACGACTCAACTCCAGCATAATGACTCTGATATAGCTGGCTCTTTTAGGTACTTGAATATTTCCCAATTGTTCTGGTGCATTTACCGTTATTGCCTCTGTGAACATAGTAGCTAAATAATCCCAACGTGTTACATAAGGTAGATACTGTATAATTGTTCGGTTTTCCGCAATTTTTTCCATCCCCCTATGTAAATAACCCAATACGGGTTCACAGTCAATAACATCTTCACCATCTAGAGTAACGATGAGTCGAAGAACACCATGCATTGATGGGTGGTGCGGACCCATATTGACTATCATGAAGTCTTTTCTTGTTTCCGGTACAGTCATATGTTTTCTTCCCCTGATTCATTATTTCATGAATTGCTGGAAACTAGGTTCATCAAAATTCAAGATCCAATAAACCAAATAATTCAAACGAATCTTCTAATTAACGAATTTTTGGTTCCCGAATATCCAACTGACCAATTAATTCTTTATAACGTACTCTATTTTTCTTTGACAAATAAGCCAGTAGTCGTTGACGTTTTCCAAGAATTTTCCGCAGACCTCTCTGAGATGAATAGTCTCTTCTGTGCAATTCCAAATGGGAAGTAAGTCTCCGTATCTTATTGGTGAAACTGAATATTTGAAATTCAACAGATCCTTTGTTTTTTTCTTCTTGCGGAATAACCGAGATTAATGAGTTTTTTATCATAAAAATTTCTTTCTCTTTTTTCTTTCTTTTCTGATATTACTGATCAGAAATAATAATAATGCCGCTCGTTTAGGTCTGGTACGCACAATAAAATAATCTGGATTTAGTCATAGACTACTTTTGTCTATCGAATCCAATTCAAAATTGTATTTCTACATTGGATTCGATAGAAAGAGATGGTATATTTCTATGCTCACAAGCTCACAAAAGGTAATGATTTGGACTTAAGAAAATTCTTCCGATTCATTCCTAGATCCAATTGCTATGATACATCATTGAATCAGTATCGTGTATCAGAATGTAACATAACCTGTGTACATATGTATGCCTTTATCTGCTGGATATGACACGTAATATAGATATATAGCAAACGTACCATCAACTAATTCTGAATCGTGGATACATATGTATCCTTGACATACTGAAACGACTTCCATTATCGATATCAAACCAGTAGCGATTCATACAAGCTAAATCTTCTAATCGATAATTGGGCCAAAGAAACAATTTGAATCGGATCAAATTTTTTCTATCCGTATCAATATGCTTGTCCTCATCCAAAAAATACACACAGTTCCTTGTGTTGGACTCGTCGACCAATACTGGATCGCTTTCCCCAGGTATCCAAATTACAGAATCAAGACAAACTCGAATTCTAAATTCTCTCCGACGTCTAGTAGATGGAATATTGTCAGGAACAAGCAACTCATATTTCTTTTCTCGGCATCTTTGATTAGTTTGGTGCTGATTCTTATGGACCAAGGAAATACTTATTGTTTGATACATAATTGATGGTCCATCCAATTTTCTAAACAAACGAATCGGATCGACAAAAAGGATTCCTGCTTTTAGGCATTCTCGAGCAACTTGAAAACGACTCGTCGAATACTCCACCTTCCTCGCTAGAACCCAAAAAGCGTCATTTAGGCGTAGAGCGTATACAGCAAATTCGTCTGCTTTTTTCGCTGAATCCACATTCATCCTAAGCATGAAACAAACTTCCCTGATACCCCATATATCTATTTGTGGAGTCAAGTATATTTGATAAAGCAAATGTTTTTTCAGGAATGATTTTATTCGTGCTCGAAGAATTTTACTCCTGAATCTGTATTGTTTTAGTTTTCTACTGTATTTTTTAACGAATTCTCTTATGTATTTTTTTTTCCTTTCTTTTTCCCTTTTTTTTTCCCTTTCTTTTTTTTTTTCCCTTTCTTTTTTTTCCCTTTCTTTTTTACGAATAGACTCTTGTTGTTCTTTATGAATAGACTCTTGTTGTTCTTCGTTAAGGACTTCATAATCGAAAACAATTGATTTATTTGGTATGATCCACGGCTCATATGCATCATTATACCTAGTTTCAACATAAGGTTGCGCTAATTCTGGTAAGAACCAATAGACCTGAAAATCCATTTTCGTTTTCGTTTTTATTTTCTTTTTCGCTTTTTCCAACAATTTTTCCAATGGGGGTTCCGATGGGGTTTCCGCTAAGGGAAGCATTGTCGCTTTTTGACCCGCTTCTTCGGTCTGGGTCTTAATACTAGTAAAATTATGAACAATTTCCCACTCAAAATATTTTCTACCCCAAGTATCCCCATCCCCATTCATAATAGACCCTTCTTCTATTTCTTCTTCTTCTATTTCTATGAAATCTCTAATTTTTTTTTCTAGAAGATCACGATCACTAATATTTTCTTTTAGAAGATCACTAATTTTTTCTTGTAGAAAACTACTAAGATTTTCGTCTATAAAATCATTCATTTTTTTTTCTATAAAATCATTTATATATTTTTCTACAATACTTACATTTTCTCCTACATTTTCTCCTACATTTTCTCCTATAATGTATACTGTAGTACCTATAAGATGAGGATCATGAATTTTTTCTTTTAGTTTTTCATTTAGAAAACCACTAATATTTTCTCTTATAAAATCCCTCGTTTTTTTTTCTAGAAAATAATTAAAACATCGATAATCACTAAAAGATAGATTATCTCTAAGAGATGTATAATTCTTAACAGAAATAGATAAGTATGGCTCTTTCTCGTCCCCACAATGAATATATTTCTGTGATAAAAGATCATATCTGTAGTTTTTTTGTAATTTTGTTGGCGAATTCATTGCATAATTTTTTTGTTTCTCGCGATGAATGGGTTGGCCTTTTTTGTATGAATCTTTTTTTGATTTTTTATTTTGACTCGTACGACGTTTACTGACCTCATTTCGCCCTTTTTGCGATACTAACCTAGACCATCTAGTCTGAGATAAATTGTATTGATAATGACCCCTTATTAACCAGTTTTTCCATTTATCAAAATTCGTAAGTCTTTTAGGACTTGATTTGGCACCCAATATTCCTAGTGTCCGCAAAAAGTCTTTTATTCTATCCTTAAAAGCCTTCAAAAAAGCCTTAAAAGAGATAGGACTTGATTTGACATCCAACATTTCTAGTGTCCGCAAATGGTCTTTTATTCTATCCCTAAGAAAAAGATGTGCTCCGCGATCTTGAAGTACAGACATCGAGCGATACTTATTAATATCAATCGCTTGTGTTTGCGATAAATTGTAAAATACATGCACTTGGGACAAGGAAGATAAATACCGAGAAGTCTGTGATTTCTCATTACTAATATTAGAATGCGATTTTTTGAAATCCGAAAAAAAGTCAATTGTGGCTTTTCTTTTTTTTTTTTCTTCAATTCTTTTTTGAATATTCTCAATGTATTTGATTATTTTTGATTCAAATAAAAGTTGTGCATGAATTCTGGAAATATTAATGGTACATAGAAAAATATCCATGTATATTCTTTCAATGAATAAATATTTTATGATAAGGCGCAATTTATGTTTTAATCGGGCACCTATTCCGCTTAATATCTCCCAAATAGATAGCCATATTTCCAATTTTTCAGCATCAAGACCCGTCTCACTAATATTTCCATCTGGAGTTGGAAGGAGGTCTAGTAGTTCTTCTTGCAATTTTTTTATTTCGCCCCCGATTCTCCTTCTCTTAATGTACATCTTCCTCATTTGAATTTGTGAATGAGATACTCTCTTTTTTATTTCTCTATTTGGTGGATTTTTTTTTTCAAATTCTTTTATTTTTTTTTTTCTAATAAATGTTTTTTGACTCGTTTTATCTTTTAAGATCCCTAGTATTGTCCGTAGAAATGGAAACCTTTTTATTAAAGCTCTTATTGGACTTCTTATTAGAACCGAAAAAGGTTTCTTTTTATCTTTTCTGATTCTTCTTTTGAGTTCTTTCCAAATGGGTGTAAAAAAACAAGGTATTTTTACAGAACGACCCAAAGGTCTTGTCACTGCCCCTCCCAACGCTGTTAAATAAAAAGAACGGTTGTATTTCAGTTTCCTTTTTTTTCTTTTATTTTCCCAATCTGCATTTCTTTTTTTCTCTTTCATTGGATCTCTATGACGGGATCGTAGCTCAGATCTGCGCCAAAGTTTCGGATAGAAAGGGAATAGGACCTTTATCTGAATACCCTTCATTAACCAGTCGTTCGGAAATTCTGTGTCTGATATTTCAGCGCCCGCATAAGTGCATTTGATATGCATTTCTCTCTCCCAATCCCTCCAATCCGCGGACCATTCGGGAGTTAGAAGGAATAACATACGGACGAGGTTTTTCGCTATTACCATTGAAGGCAATAGGATGTTTTTTCTAAAAAACGATTGGGCTAGTAAGGCGAGACCTCTTGATCCTTGCAGCGCCAGGACAACCTCCCAAGCTCCTGTTTGTATAATTTCTGCATACAGCTCTTGTACACGTTCTATGGCTTCTTCTGATGCTTCAATTTCACTTAATTTTGGAATTTCCTCCTCTTCTCTCGCTTCAATTTCCTCCTCTTTTCTCGAAAGATATCGCGTTTCTGTCGGTTCTTTATCTTTTTTTATCTTAGAATCCGAAGTTGAGACTTCGAATTTGGGACCTTTCCCCACCCAAAAACTAAAAACGTTTTTCGCTCTTTTGATATTGGAGATGATATTGGAGATACCAAAAGAAGGAAAAAGCGTTCTTTCTGTTCTGTCCAAAAAAAGTGGAGACCGGACGCTTGTTTGATACGGACTAAAAATAGCTGCTTTACGTCTTTGAGCGAGCGTGGATCCCATGATTAGGTCCCTATAAACATCCGTTTCTTTTGTGTACTGTGGTATCGCCATCTCGTTGGCGAGTTGGTCTTCTGGGTCAGGATTAATATCGGTCCTAAGATTAGTATCGGGTTCCGGATCGTCCTCGGTATCGGTATAAACTACCACGCGGTCGTATGGTCTTAAAAGAACCGGATAGTACTCTGTCGGGTCGTCCGCAAACACTATCTCCTCCTCTTGAAAATCGATACCCAACTCGTTTGACCATCGAGGAACTTTTGTACTGATTGTTTTTTTCCCAATCTTCCTAGACTTCGCTAGAATTGCTTGACGCCGTCGATCAACAACTTCAGATATGATCGTGTTCCTGACTATAACTCTATAAGCTAGTTTTTTATTTTTTGGATCAAAAAGTCCTGGGAAATCAACAATAAGGATACTGCAAATAATAGAACTTATCCAATTCTCTTTTGTGCATGTGGAAATTCCCTCTTTTGGGCGTTTTCGACGATATGGTCCGCTCAAGAAAGGATCAAGTGCTTTAGGCAAGTAGTAGTTTTGATTATTCTCATCATCGCACTCGCACAATCTGGTCCTTTTTTCGAGCACATCCAAAACAAGGGCTCCCTTGCTTAGAGCTCTTATTCGATCTACTAATTCACGGCGCATCCTTCTCTTTTTTTGTTGGTTGATAGAAAGCCAATCAAAATAGAAATCCCATGGTCTTTCTCGTTTTCTTTCCCTAGGCCAATACTTGAGCTTTCTTTGCATCATTTTCCAAAAAGTTGACAAACTGGGTGGATATGTCAAAGATATTATTTGTTCTCCATAACCTAGACGTGTGCGAAAAAAATATTGTGACATTTCATCTATTACTGGTTTTTCAAAGTTATCATTTTTTATATATCGTAATGGACGATTCCATTGTTTATAGTCGAACAGAATGTTTACTATGTGTCCTTCGAACCGGCGGGAAACGAAGTGCTTTTTACCTATTATCGCCCTTTGCCCTCGTATTTCCCTTTCCCTTTGCATTTGCTTTTGCCTTTTCTCCCATCTTTTCCTTTCTAAGCTTTCTGACACTCTCCTAGTCAAAGCAAGCGACGGTATTCTGCCTAAATAGAAGATATTGGTGATTAATAAGATAATAACAAAGAGTTGATCTTTAGATCTTAAAAACAACCCTGACGCATAGTGCTTACAAAATAGAATGTACTTATTCGTACTAATCCCAATAGAATTCATTTTCCAAATCAAATTCATTTTCCGTATCCAAAATAATACCAATCCAACCCATTTCATGAAGAAAATGTGACCAATTAACCAACCAACAAAACTACTTGTTACAAATAACATTTTGTTGTTGCATCGAAACATAGAAACGTTGACCAATCTGGCTAACGTTGAACTTGGTAAAAGGAATTGATTGACTATTTGAAAAATGAGATTATTCAAGAATACACGTCGAACGCTGAAATTACGTATTGAATTTCTGTTTCTGTTATTATACTCAAAACATTGTATTTCTATTTCCCATAAGAAATGAAACAAAAGATACGGTAGAACCAGGACAGTTATTGTATGAGGTCTATCCAATGCTAAATGCAGAGGCGCATAATAGATCGATATGAACATCATGAGTTGTCCCATAATAAACCCTGTTGTTGCTGATACCAACTTCTCGGTTCCTTCTTCTTCTTCCATAACCCAAGCTCGGAGAAGGAAGAGATAAGAGGGCCCTATGGAGAATGTGGTCAGAAATCCATAATAGAGTCCGACTACAACGACCGAATTGATTATTTTCATGCATAAGGATACCGGATTACCTAGTAGAAAAGATTTTAAAATCATTGCAGACCTCCTTTTTTTTTTTCTTTTCTAGTGCTATTGCATTACTATGCAATTTCTATATCATTCAATTTCTATATATTATGATAATATCTTCACTTTTTTCATAGATAGAA